AGAATAAAATTCAATATTCAAATTAAAAATTTGATGCTTTATTTAAGCTATAAAAAAATAATAAAACCAATGTAAATCCATTAAATAATAAAAATGATGAAAACAATCAATTAAAGTTAAAAAATATGTTTATCTCTTTTAAATAATAGTAAAATCTAAATTTTAAGTAATATATCAAGCTGAAAACTGACAAAATAATAATAACTAAAATTAAAAATAGATACTCATTAATAATTAATAAAGATAAAACTTTTAACTTAGCAAAAAAAATTGCAAAAGGAGGAAGACCTCTTAACCCAATTAAAGAAGAGAAGATAGTTAAACCATTTGATCTAAAAATTCTTACTAATAAGAAAAGAAAAATCAAACCATAAATTACAAAATAATGTCAAAGTAATCCCCCAACCATTCTTAGTAAAAATCAGCCAGAATGATTAATAGAAGAGCTCCCAAGTATGGAATTAAAATTTAAAAAATTATTCCCCATTAATGAACCTATAAATATAGTTATAATTCTTAAAAAAATTACTATTAATAACATAAGATCTTCTTGGTAAAATTCATATAAAATTAAATTTATAAATCTTAAAGGGATAATTTTTATTAAATATAATAATAAAAATGTTATTAATAAATTAAGATTTTTTAAAATAGGAATTACTCAGAAATGAAATGGGTAAATCCCTAATTTTATTAAAAGGCTTATAAAAAAAAAAATTTTTAATAGAATTATATTAGTATGAAAAAAAATTCCCAAACCGGTTACAAGCAAAAGCATACTAGCCAATCTTTGAATAATAAAATATTTTATACTAGAAAAGTTTGACAAGATGTCCCGATTTAATTCAAAAAAAAGAGAATAGAAAAATATCAATATTATTTCTATATAAAATCAAGATAAAAATCAGTCAGAAGATGTTAAACTTAATATAGGTAAAAAAATTATTATCAATAAATTAAAATTTAAAAAAAACTTCAAAATAATCAAATTACATAACAGCAAGATAGTTGAATATCTTATGTTTATCAACATCAATAATACCCGTTCATGCCGGCGGCTGTTAAATTGGTCAATCTAAATACTATTATTAGTATTTTTTTAGTTAAATTTTATGATTGTGCGCACACCTTTCCACCTAGTAGAATTTAGACCATGACCCTTATTAACATCTTTTAGTATTTTATCCATCCCAATTAGCACAATTTTATTTATTCGAATAAACAATATTTATATATTAATTTTTACAATTATTTCCACAGCTGTTTTATCTTATTTATGATGGCGGGATATTGTCCGGGAATCTACATACCAAGGAAATCATACTAGTTATGTAACATTTGGGTTAAAATTAGGAATATCATTATTTATTTTATCAGAAATCTGTTTTTTCTTTGGTTTTTTTTGAGCTTATTTTCATAGAAGCTTGTCACCATCAATTGAAATTGGATCTTCCTGACCACCTATTGGAATTTTTACATTAGAAACGTTTCAAGTACCATTACTAAATACTTGTGTACTATTATTATCAGGGGTTAGAATTACCTGGGCACATCATTCTATTGAAGCTCAAAAGAATATAGACACATTTAAAGGTTTAATTATTACTGTTGCTTTAGGTGTATATTTTTTATATCTTCAATATGGTGAATATGCTGAAACTGCTTTTTCTATCTCAGATAGAATTTATGGTAGGTCATTCTTTATAGCAACTGGATTTCATGGGCTTCATGTAATGGTCGGAGTGACATTTTTATTTATTTGTACTATTCGAAATATAATATACCATTTTAGTAAAAATCACCACATAGGATTTTTAGCTGCTGCTTGATATTGGCACTTTGTAGATGTTGTATGGTTATTTTTATATATTAGTATTTATTGATGAGGTTCTTAAATTTTATTATAGTTTATATTAAAAACATTGTATTTGTAATACAAATAAAGTAGTTTCTTCTTACTTAATAAATAAAATAATTTAATTTAAAGATTAATAACAGTATTACTAATTGTATAATTAATGATAAATAATCACTAGACTTCAGATTTAAAGAAGGCTTAATGAATAAACTATTACCTCCATGATTGATACTTGTATATAAATATATAGAAAATAATACTCTTATAAATATTAAAAAACCAATAAATAAAAAGTTAGGAGTTCCTAATATTATAATAATGGGAATTAGTATTATTTCTCCAAAAAAATTTAGGGAAGGGGGAGCAGCTATATTACAAAAACAAAAGCAAAATCAGAAAAAACATAGTATTGGACTAATTGTCAGAAGTCTTTTAGAATAACTTAAACTTCGACTATTACTTATTTTATAAGTTAGTATTGCCAAAAAAAATATTCCAGGAGAGATAAATCCATGTGAAATTATAATAAGTTTAAATCTACTCAACCCTCAAGAGGATCTTAATAAAAGGCAAGGAACTAAAATACCTATATGAGCAATAGATGAATAAGCAACCATTGACTTTAAATCATTTTGCTGTATACATATGAATGTAGCTAAAATTGATCCTCAAATTCTAATGCAAATGATAAAAAAAACATAATAATAATTCAAAAATTTAAATATATTAATTACTACATATATTCCATAACCACCTAACTTTAGTAAAATACCAGCCAATAATATAGAACCAGCAAGTGGGGCTTCTACATGAGCTTTAGGTAATCAAAGATGGGCACCATATATTGGTAATTTCACTAGGAATGCTAATAATAAAAAACCAATAATTAATGGATTTGAAATAAAAAAATTTATTAAAGATATTAATTGTATATTAGAGGATTGCCTGTAATTACTATATGATAAAATAATAATTAATAAAGGCAAAGAAGCAAAAACAGTATAAATTATTATATAACTTCCTGCTTGTAATCGCTCAGGTTGATAGCCTCAAGTAATAATTAAATATAAAGTAGGAATTAATGAGATCTCAAATAAAATATAAAAATTAATAAAATTATTAGTAATGAAAGTTAAAATTAAAATTAATATTAAAAAAATAATACTCAAAACATATTTACTTTCTTTATTTGTTGTAGTTGATAAAAAAGATATAATTACTAAAAAAATTGTGAGAAAAACTATTAAAGAAATTACACTGTTTATATGGTAAAATGACTCTATTGTTATACATAAAAAACTTCCTGTAATATTAAATAAAGAAAACAAAAAAAATAAAATAAGTATAATAATTTGAATCTCTCAATAACTATTTAGTATTATTATAATTAATCTAGTAGTAATAATCGAAAACATAAGTTTATAGGAGGTAATTCACCCCCTAATCAAAGTTAGCAGCTTCAATTAAAATATAAACAAATATTAATTAAATAAGTTAATTTAAACTAATGACCTTCAAAGTCATAAATAGGTAAATCTACCTTTTAATTATTTTTGATGGCAGATTAAAAAATTGCAATAGATTGTAAATCTTTCCATGGATAAGTTCCTCTTTTATTTAGAAAATAGTGATTTTGAAAATCACTGAAGAGCGCAATATAAGCTCAATAAAAAATGATAAAAATATTTTTAATTACATTAATTATTAGATTTATCTTAACTATAATTTATATATTAACATCATTTCAAGCTACGGCAAACTTTTATGAAAAAAAAACCCCATTTGAATGTGGATTTGACCCCATTAGAATTATACGAAGTAGAATATCTACACGGTTTTTTTTGCTATTAGTATTATTTTTAATTTTTGATATTGAAATTAGATTATTGTTTCCATTCTTTAATATTATGTTAATAATAAATAGTGTTTTAATTATAATTAGTATTTTTCTATTTATTCTACTACTATTTTTAGGCCTTCTAGTAGAGTGAAGTCAGGGTGCTTTAGAGTGAGCATATCTTTAATAAGCTAAACAAAGCTATTGGACTCATAATCCAAAAATGATCTTTATTTTCTTAAAGAATTAACTTTACTTTAATTATGGTAACTACTATTTAAAAATGATTATGGGGTGTTTAAATTTATCCAGTTCTTAATATTTATCCATTATATAAAAATAAAATAAGTTATTAAAAATTATTAAGGTATATTAGGTGCCAGCAACCGCGGTCAGACCTAAATTAATAAGTAGTAGACAGTAGAATTTTCATAAAAAGGACAAATATAAAATTATTTGTGAAAATTAATTTTATTATTAAATTAAATCTTTTTAATGTTTAGTTAATGAAAAATTAAATAAAAACTAGGATTAGATACCCTATTATTTTTTAAGTATAAAGGAGTTCTGAGTAGTAAATTAATTAATAATTAAACTCAAAAAGTATGGCAGTAATTAGTAACATTAGGGGAACTTACCATATAATAGATAATCATCAAGTAAATCAACCAAAGAAAAGTTTGTATGCCGTCGTTTTACTTACAAGTTAAGCTTGTAAGATCACCTATTAAGGTAAAATATCAGATCAAGGTGCAGCATTTTTTGGAAATTAGGCGAGTTACAATATAGTTTTTTTTCTATCTAATGGTAGATGGACTTAAAAGTAATATTTTATATTAATTAAATAAGATATAAAAAGTGAATTTTACATTAATTGTGCACAAATCGCCCGTCGTTCTCAAAATTATTTGAGACAAGTCGTAACATAGTAGAAGTAGTGGAAACTGTTTCTATTTAAGTAGTATAAAACAAAATTACATTATCCTTTCTAGATAAAAATATTATTAAATAATCTTAAACTTAAAAAAAAGCGATATAATTGCATTAAGTTTCGACCTTAATTTAGAATTATTTTTTATTCTTTTTTAATCATGTTTACAGATCTATTTTCATCCATAGACGGAATAATTAGAGTTATAAATTGAATTCCACTTATAATCTTAGTTACGCTTTTAATATATCAAAAGATCTGAACCTCAGAAATTCTCTCTACTACTCTTCGAGTTAATTTTAATACTTGAAATAATAGTAAAAAAACATCTTTTTTTTCCAAAACATTATTTTTAAGATCAATCATAGTATTTTTGGTTATCAATAATTTGATAGGTTTATCGCCATTTTCTTTCGGGGTAACATCTCATATATGGGCTAACCTATCTATAGCACTATTAATTTGATTTTTTTTATTAGTTTCAGGTTTTATATATAAATTTAAAAGAAGTTTAGCACATTTATTACCTTCCGGAGCCCCTATAGGATTATCACCTTTTTTAATTTTAATTGAAACCGTAAGTATTATTATCCGTCCATTAACTTTAACTGTACGACTGATAGCAAACATTAGTGCAGGACATATTGTTTTAGCTCTTATTTCAAATGTTCTAGTTAGATCCTTAAATAGGGTATCTAGATATTTATTAACATTATTAATAATATTTTATTATATGTTTGAATATTTTGTAGCTATCATTCAGGGTTATATTTTCACATTATTAATCTCTTTATATATAGAAGAGCATCCATCTTAATATAGCTTATATTTTAAAGCTTTTGAATGTTAATCAAAAAAAAGGACTCTCCTATTTAGAATGCCTCAACTCAGACCCATATTTGTTATACTAATTTACTTTATAGTAACATTATTAATTATAATTAATATTATTTTACAAAATTTTTATTTAAATGTCAAAGTTAATAAATTTTTTTTTAATGGCAGATAAATGCAAAGGTTTTAAGCACCTTATATGACTTAGGTCTTTTTCTTTTGGTGTAATGCACCGGAAAATTTGAATTTCCAAGAAAATAATTTTTAAAGAAAACTTATTACCTTTAAAGGATTAAAGAGACCACAACTCTCTAGATTTATTTATCTTATAATAGGACCTGATTAGGTCTTTTTACTTGGAAGGTAAATGTACTTCCCTATACTATAAAAAATCTAATATGTTTCTACCACAATAGGTATAAAAGAGTGGTTTGCACCACAAATTTCACTACACTGACCATAAAAAATTCCCGGAATTACAGGACTAACCCTTATTGAATTTAAACGTCCCGGAACAGCATCTAACTTTACACCTAATGAGGGCACTGTCCATGCATGAATAACATCTGAAGATGTGGCGATAATGGAAGAATTAATATTTAAAGGAAAAGGTAATCGATTATCCACTTCTAATAAACGGAAAGATCCTTCATTTAAACTTTCAGTTTTGATTATATAAGAATCAAAGGAATTAATCCCTAGTCCTGGAATTTCATATCTCCAATATCACTGATGCCCGGTACTTTTAAAAATTAAACTATTATCAAACTGTTCATCTAGTAAATATAAAAGACGTAAACTAGGAAGTGCTAATCAAATTAATAAAAATCCTGGAATAATAGTTCAAATAATTTCAATTATTTGAGCCTCATACACAGAACGACAAGAGAAATTTCTTATTAATAATTTAATTCCCATAATAGCCACAAGAGTAAAAATTCCAATTAGTAAAATTATAGCATGATCATGAAAGAAAATTATTTCGGCTTGAATAGGAGAGCTTGGATCTATTAAGTTTAACTGTCCTCAGTAACTCAAAAGTTAAAGGTAGAATCCTTTTTTAAGTTTGCAACTTAATATTTTATATAAATTATTTAACATATTCAATAATCCTATTGATTTTTTACTTGACAAGTAAATATTTTTAAGTAAATTAAATAAAATTTCATATCAAAATTATAGAGATCTAAGCCTCTTCAAAGCTATGCTTTATTTTAAGCTAATATGAAATTTATTTTATAAAATATAAATAATTTACAAAATATAAGAAAGTAAAAGGTTTAGAAATTATTAGATAAGGTTCCTCAATTGGGCATGATCCTAATCAAGTTAAAATTCAAAAAATTACAATATGTAATCAGAAAATAAGTTGATAAAATGGGTTAAATCTAGAAGGAGTTCTATATGAAAATTTCGAAATAATTAAGAAATATAAAATAAAAATAGACAATCCTAATGCAATAACTCCACCTAGCTTTGAAGGAATTCTTCGTAGAATAGCATAAGCAAATAAAAAATATCACTCAGGTTGAATGTGTGTAGGGGTAACTATAGGATTTGCATTTATAAAATTTTCAGGATCTGTTAATAGACCTGGTATAAATAATACAATAATAAAAATACAAACAAAATCTTTTAAAGTAAAATAAGGATGAAATCTGATCTTACTATTATGACTTAAATTACCCAAAGGATTGGTTGATCCTTTATCATGTAAAAAAATCAAGTGAACTAATGATAAAATTAAGATTAAAAATGGTAATAAAAAATGTAAAGAAAAGAATCGATTTAAAGTAGACTGACCTACTGAAAATCCCCCTCATACTCACTCTACTAAATTTGGGCCAAAATAAGGAATGGCTGATAGTAAGTTAGTAATAACTGTGGCACCTCAAAAAGATATTTGTCCCCAAGGTAAAACATAACCTAAAAATGCAGTAGCTATTCTAATAATAAAGATAGTAACTCCAACTATTCAGCTTCGATATTGAGTATAATAACTTTGATAATATAACCCCCGACCAATATGTATATATATTAAAACAAAAAAAAATGAAGCTCCATTAGCATGTAACAGTCGAAATACTCAACCATTAGGAACATCTCGTATAATATGAATAATAGAATTAAAAGTATTTTCTATATCAGCCGTATAATGTATTGATAAGAAAATTCCAGTTAAAATCTGAAAACCTAATATTACACCTAATAAAGAACCTATATTTCACCAAATAGAAATATTAATAGGTCTAGGTAGTCTTATTAACTCCTCGTATAATAAAAACTTACGCAAAATCGAGATTATTTAAATAATCCCCCCCAAAACACCGAATAATAGAAATTAATAAAGACAAACCTAAAGCAGACTCACAAGCAGATAAACATAAAATTATAATAAAAATAAATAAATCATTATATAGATTTAATGTACTAAAAATAATAAAACCCAATACTAAAATTATTAATCTTTCCAGAATTATTAATGTCATAATAATATGGTTTATATTAAAGAAAACAATAATTGAAAAAACAACTATTAATATTAATAAAAATATATATAATATCATTATAAAAAAAATAAAGGAATAATTATAAGAGCAGATAAAGAAAATGGCAAAAAGCATTTTCAACATAGTATTATAAGTAAATCATAACGATATCGAGGGTAAATAGCACGAATTAAAATAAATATAAAAACTATAGCAATGATTAAGATAACTATAATTATTGAATTAGAGGAAAAATTAATAAACCAAACTACTGATATTAAAGATATAAAAATAATAGATGTATACTCACTTAAAAATAATAAAGCAAATAAGCCACCTTGGTATTCAATATTAAACCCGGATACTAACTCTGACTCACCTTCTGCAAAATCAAATGGTGCCCGATTAGTCTCTGCTAATGTTCTAATAAATCAAATCCAACTCAATATAAAAAATAGCATAGTAGAATTAAAAAGATAGATTGAATTATTTATCCTTAAAGTATTATTTATTATAATAGGGAATAATAAAATAAAAATTATTCTTACCTCATATGAAATTGATTGAGCTGCTGCTCGTATAGCACCTAAAAAAGAATACTTTGAATTAGAACTTCATCCAGCTATTATTACAAAATATACCCTTATACCTGAAAGACAAATAAATAATATAATTGAATAATTAATAAAATAATAAGTAGTAGTACTAGGATATAAGGATCATAAAAATAGTATTAGCAATAATCTTAATATTGCAACTAAATAAAAAATTATATAGTTCCTTTTAATTGGAGATATATTCTCTTTAGTGAATAGTTTTAAAGCATCACTAATAGGTTGTAAGATACCATTAATTCTTACCTTATTAGGCCCTAAACGAATTTGACAATATCCTAAAACTTTACGTTCAAATAAAGTAAAATAAGCAACAGAAAGAAGTACACATAAACAAGTAATAATAAAATTTAAAATATTAATCATCAAAAGAATAAAACTATTACTAAAATTAAAACAGATCGTATTCATACGAAATTTTTAGATACTGGTCATATTGTTATATAAGATAAATAATTATTAAATTTAGTAAAAGAGCTTAAAAGAGTATTAGGTTCTAGAATTCCATAATCTAAAGGTTTCTGTAAAAAACTAAAATTAAATAATAATTTTTTAAAAAAGTATATAAATGGTGTTAAAAACATTATAGTACTCAATATAAAATAATTTACACCTTTAAAAAGATATCCGAAGAAAATACCTAAAATAAAAATAAAAAATAAAATAATTGAATTAAGTTTAATTAAATTATAACTGTAAGTAAAATTTATAATTAATCTATTAAAAATTTTTCCACTAAATAATCTTAAAAATGAAAGAGATAGATAAGGTAATTTAGAATTAATATTATTATATTTAATATCAATAACAACTGTATTTATTGTAGAAAATCTAAGAACCTTTATTATACGAAATGAATAAATACAAGTTATTATAGATGATAAAATTAATACTAGAAAAGAACATATGTTTAAATTTCTACTAAATATTAATTCAAAAATTAAATGCTTTGAATAAAAAGCTCTAAGGAAGGGTAATCCTATTAAAGCTAAAATACTTGTAAAAAAAATTGTTTTTATAAATGGCTGGAAATAAAGAATATTACCTAAATAACGCATATCTTGAACCCCAAAACTTATTATTAATACCCAACCAGCTACTATAAATAATAATGCTTTGAATATTGCGTGAGTGTATAAATGAAATAATCTTAAATAAATATTACCTAAACCTAAACAGAAAACTATAACACCTAGTTGACTTAAAGTAGATAATGCAATAATTTTTTTTAAATCATATTCATTAAAGGCAGAAATTCTACCTAAAAGTGTAGTTATAGACCCTAAAAATAAAAATATTCTAAGATTTCAAGATCTTAATTGAATGTTTTCAGAAACTCGAATCACTAAGTAAATACCGGCAGTAACTAAAGTAGAAGAGTGGACTAAGGCCCTTACAGGAGTAGGAGCTGCTATAGCGGCAGGTAATCATGAACTAAAAGGATATTGAGCACTTTTAGTTAAAGCTGCAAAACATACTAAAACTAGGAATAAATTATAATAATTTCTTATAGGCTTATATAAATAAAAGTTTAAATTAGAATTATAAACTAAATAAATTATTCTAATAATAATTAAAATATCCCCAATTCGATTAATTAAGATAGTTAAATAACCCGATTTTAAGGAATCATATCTTTGATAATAAATAATTAGTAAAAAAGAAGTAACACCTAAACCATCTCAACCTAATAAAATTATAAAAAATGAGCCTGCAAAAATAAGTATTAATATTGACAAGACAAATCTAAATAATAATCAGATAAAACGATAAAAGTATAGATCATCTTTTATATATATAGAAGCAAATCAAAATACAGATGTAGAAATAATTAATACGACAGAACTAAATCTTGAACTAATTCAATCAAATATAATAGATAAACTTAAATCTATAGATCATAATGATCCTAAATTAATTTCTAAAATATAAAAACTACTAAGATAAGTTAAATTCAAAAAGAAAATTAAAGTAGTAATAAGTATTAGACCTAATAATAATGTCAATCGATGATAACTTTTAATAATCATTTTTTATGGAGATATTCTTTTTAAAGATAATATGAATAATAGCAAAAAAAACCACTAATAAGAAAAAAATTAAAATATATATTATAAATATAGGAAAATTAATTATTCTATGAGATCTACATATAAGTAGGTTACTAGTTCAATCTAAATTTATTAATAAAATTATAAGTGTAATTATTAAATCAAAGATAATTACAGTCAGAGAAAATGTACTTGTAAATTTATAATTTCTAGTTATTATACAAATATAAATAAATAACACCAACATACCTCCAATATATACTATAAATAATAAATAAGCATATCATATTCCTCTTACTGATCTTAAACTTTTAAATAATACTAACCTTAGTAAAAAAAGACAACAACCTATAATTAATGGATTAAAAAAAATAATGAATAACCTTATAACTAATCTTAATAGTAAAATGTCTGTCTTCATAAGTTATTTGGAGAAAAGGTAGGTCTTATAGATGCGTTACCTTCTGTCTAGATGCAAACTAGTTCTTCTTAAATAAAGTATAACTCCCCACTTAATTACCTTAATTGGTATTTAATGATTCTAAATCATTTGCATATCTTTCTGCCAAATTAAAAAGCGATTTTCTATCGTTCATTAACTTCCAAAGTTAAGATTTTTTTTATAAACTACCTAAACACTAAAAATTAAATAGGGTCCTTTCGTACTACTAAATAAACAAAAAAAGATAGAAACTGACCTGGCTTACGCCGGTCTGAACTCAGATCATGTAGAAATTAAAAGTGTTCGAACAGAACAATAACTCTTACTCTTTAAGTAAAATATTTTCTAATCCAACATCGAGGTCACAATCTTTAATAAAAATTATGCTGTTATCCCCAGGGTAATTTATTCTTCATTAAAATTATTCGTTGTATAAATAAAAACTAAAGTTTAAGATGTTTAGTTATCGCCCCAATAAAAAATAATATAAATTCCTGGGGTCTTCTCGTCTAATATAATTTTTTAGGTCTTTTCACCTAATAAAAAATTTTTAAATAAACATATGAATAAAGTATTTAACCATAAATTCATTCATTCTAGTCCCCAATTAAAAGACAATTGATTATGCTACCTTAGCACAGTCAAAGTACTGCGGCTATTTAATACTCCATTGAGCAGAACTTACCTAAAATATTATTCTCTAGGCTATGTTTTTGATAAACAGTTGATTAAATAAGGACGAGTTCATTAATATGTTTTATTGATGTTTTTATACTAATTTAATCATTAATTATTTTATTAATTGATTACACAAAATATAAATATAATTTAAATTAAAATATAGAGAATTATATTAATCTAAGTTTGAAATTAAAAAATTCCTTTAAGAAAAAATAATCAATTATTAATTTTATAAAAAATCATATAACTTTTTATTTGAGTATTTAACTTATACTATATATATTTATATTTAATCCAGATATCATAAAAATTGTAGATATTTCATCACTAATAACTTATTAAAAGAGTAATTATGCTACATTATTATTATATAAATTATTCGATCTTTTTATTTCGGGATATTCAAAAGAGAATTAAAAATTAATTAACCATTATGCAAAAGGTAATATTGTTGTTAAACTTTTTCATTTAATTTAAGGATAATATTGAAAATTATGATATAATAAGATTTCTTAAAAAATTAATTCCTTGATTGGGTCTTATTCAATGTAAATGAATAGTACTTATTATATACTAAATTAAATTAAAATAAATTTTTAATAATTTTGTTGTTACAGCCACGGAGAGAGAGAGTCCATCATATTCACCTCTATTAAAAGTACATTTACTGCCTATTATTCAATAATGGGGTTTTTTTTTCAAAGTAAAATTATGGTGTGTAGTACCATCAACTTTGAAACTAATTGCAAATATTAAACATCAAAAAATGTACTTTTTAAAAAATTTTACGCGAAGGTATTTTCTATGACTTAGAAAAATTTAGTTTACTAAGGTTACAGATGATTCTAAATTCCCATGAAACTCAGGGGGTAAAAAATCTCCTCATTCACGAGAAGATGAAGAAGATAATGAAAAGATAGAAGGTCGTTGTATTGCTATAGCCTCTCAGACTACGAATACAAAGACAACGACAGCAAATACAGATATAAGTGAACCAAAAGATGAAATTTGATTTCATTTATAATAAGCATCGGGATAGTCTGAGTACCGTCGAGGTATTCCAGACAATCCTAAAAAATGTTGAGGAAAAAAGGTAAGATTTACTGCAAAGAATATAATAAAAAATTGAACCTTAGCAAATAATTCACTTAATAAAATACCAGTTATTACAGGAAATCAATAAATAAATCCAGCAAAAATAGCAAAAACCGCTCCTATGGATAAAACATAATGAAAATGTGCTACCACATAGTAAGTATCATGAAGTATAATATCTAATGATGAATTTCTTAATACAATTCCTGTAAGACCTCCTAAAGTAAATAAAAAAATAAAACCTAAAACCCAATATATTGAGGCTGATAGATGAACATTACTTCCATATAAAGTTATTAACCAACTAAATACTTTAATTCCTGTAGGAATAGCAATAATCATAGTAGCTGCAGTAAAGTAGGCACGTGTATCAACATCTATACCTACAGTAAATATATGATGGGCTCAAACAATAAATCCTAAAACTCCAATAGATACTATAGCATAAATTATACCTAACGTACCAAATGGTTGCTTTAATCTATGGTTGCTGATAATGTGAGAAACAATTCCAAAACCTGGTAAAATTAAAATATAAACTTCAGGATGACCAAAAAATCAAAATAAATGTTGGTATAGAATTGGATCCCCCCCTCCTGCAGGATCAAAAAAAGATGTATTAAAATTTCGGTCCGTTAGTAATATAGTAATAGCCCCTGCTAGAACTGGAAGTGATAGAAGAAGTAAAAATACTGTTACTAAAATTGATCAAACAAATAGTCTTAACCGTTCTATAGTTATACCTAATTGGCGTATATTAAAAATTGTAGTAATAAAATTAATTGCTCCTAAAATTGAAGAAATACCAGCTAAGTGAAGAGAAAAAATAGCTAAATCTACCGAAGCCCCACTATGACCTGTTAAACTACTTAAAGGTGGATAAACGGTTCAACCTGTTCCTGCTCCCCCTTCTACTATTCTTGAGCACAATAATAAAATAAAAGAAGGAGGTAATAATCAAAATCTTATATTATTTATTCGTGGAAAACTTATATCAGGAGCACCAATTAATAACGGAACTATTCAGTTTCCAAATCCACCAATTATAATAGGTATAACTATGAAAAAAATTATTACAAAAGCATGTGCAGTAACGATAACATTATATAAATGATCATCCAATAAAACACCAGATGTACCTAGTTCATATCGAATTAAAAGAGAAAGGCCCGTACCAATTATACCAGCCCAAACACCAAAAATTATATATAAAGTACCAATATCTTTATGATTAGTAGAGAATAATCAACGCAA